ATTGCAAAATTAGCTATTTTTACTTTTGTTAGCCATGCTAAAATTGGATCTATAACTCCTCCACGTTTATCTAATTCATATTTGCTATGTTCTGATAATTTCTCAAAATCTGGTAATTCTTTTCTGATTTTTTCTATTGATTTAGAATCCGCATGTTTCCAAACTAATTTTTCTAGACTGTTCGCTATAAGATAAGGTATGATAACAAAAACTAGATATCTAAGTACTATTCGGTTGATTTTCATAAGGTTTCCTATTCTGTTAATACGTTTTTAGTCTATTAATAAATTCAGTATTCGCCTAATATTTAGTCTGACTCCGAGAATCCACTAAAAATGCGCCGAATGATTTGCTTGTGTTATTCAAGTCATTCGGCCGAGAAAAGCACAGATCTATTCGGCCTAAATTGAGAGTATACCCGTCAAACTTTAAAATATCCCAATTAAAATTTTTAGTTTTTATAAGCTTATAAAAATAATCCGCGTTTTCCCCAGAGAAAATAATCTGAGACCCGTTCCAGTAACCCTTACTTTGTTCACGTATCGAAACATTATAAATGTTTCGCTGATCAAAAAACCGTATCCTGGATTGGTCATTCATTGTAATAGATATATTAAAGTAGGGAAAAAGACGAGCGCCAATTACTTTCGAATCTCTAAAATTTGCAATATTTAAAGAGATCCAATCTACTATTAAATTTTCAGATTCGAAATTTACTTTAATTTTGTTCATTTTGCCTTTTCTTAAAATCTGTAACCGATTAGGATTACTCAAGCAAATGCTCGACAGGCACAACATCGCCCCCCCAACGTTTTGCTAGAGCTTTTATAATTTGGTTATATATTGCCTTTGATATTTTTCCTTCCTGAAAAAGACGGTATAATGCTTCCAGCATCAGTGTAAGGCCACCTATACCTGAAATAGTAAAAGTAAGTGTTGCAGCAATAATAACCATTACTAAAAATCGAGCTTTCCCCCCACATTCGTCATTGACCATAAAATCAAGTTTGATTTTAAGTAAAGAAATCTTCTGTTCGTCACTCAGATTGTTGGAAACGATTAGTTCTCTCATTGATTTTGTATGCAAGTGCAATTCATGTTCTTTAACAATATTGCATACAATCTTTAAGTTTCCTTCCGTATCTCGAACGCAGATATGATTGAAAACATCATCTATTAGTATTGCTTCTATTTCAGCTTGAAAATACTGAACTACAGCTGTACCGAATATCGTTAAAAGTCCAATTTTTACGGCTCTATCTGTCATAATTTGTTTAAATATTTTCGAAAGTATTTTAGTTTCGTCTACACCACCCCTTAAACTCAGCAGAGGATCCTCATCGAAATTTTTTATTTTTTCTGGAAAATATTTTTTAACTATTAAGTAAGCACTAACCCCTAAAATACTTGGCAATAGAAGTTTTGAGATATTCTTCATAGATTAATTCCTTTTTATTTATTTTTAATAATTTGCTACCTTTCGTGCAGGATAATGATAAATCGTGTTGTTTGGTAACATATTGAACTAGAAAATATACCTTTGTCAATTTATTACAACTTTAATAATTTATCATGGTAAGTATAACTTCATAAGACTAAGATTCATCCAACTACCATTAACATTTACTTATTATCTTCTATTTTTGACAGTAGGTCTTTAATTTCATCTTTAGATAAAGCATACCTTTGATATTTCATGGTTGACCGTATATCCTTATGGCCTATTATTTCAGCAACTTTATGAACTGATGTAACCTTTAATAAATTGGTTATTAGATTAATCCGGAAACTATGTGATTTTATATTAAAAGGTAGTTTAGCCAATTCACAAGTACTTTTAAGATCATTGTTAATCATCCGGATAAGACTTTTTTTGTTCATTGGTTTATTCTTCCCAAATAAATACTGGTATTGATATTTATCAAAAACAATTTTCAAATGAGTCTCTATATTCCGTAAATCTTTTATAGCTTTATCTGACAAAATATTTATATGAGCTTTCTTTGTTTTATGATGGATTAAATTAAATTGTGATATTTCAATAGCGTCATTAATATCTTCTCGAGTTAAAGTTCTGATTTCATTAATTCTTAACCCAGTGTGGTAAAGGATAGTGTAAGCAATTACCAATTGAGAAGATTTTAAGTCGCGTTGATATATAGCTTCTGAACCTGCGTTAGCTAAAAACAGAGGCAATAAGTCACTATCTACCGGATCTCTCAGTGGTTGTATATTTCTTTCTTTCTTATCCTTCGGTAATAATTGATCGATTTTAAAATGTAACTCGTCTAGGCTGTCATTAACAGGCTCTACGGCCTTTTCAACATATTCTTTAGTAATCTCAGGATTAGCTTTTATTAGCTCATAAAGGCCGATTAAGCGTTCGTCAATGGCTTTTATTGATAAGGTGTCGTCATAACTGTCAAAGGGGGTTCTATCGACGATTTCAGATTTTATAGACGCTATGTCATCTAATAATCCTATAACCTCGGCAATCTCTTTTGTCATACGTTAGATACATTTTTTATTATATATTGTTTTGTATAGGTTATACTAAACAATACAAATAATATATCATAATTTAATTTAAAATTGTGGATAAATTTATAAAATACCTGATGTAACTAGGCATAACTCCTATTGGATTGTATATAAAACTACGATTTTTGCCAGTGTATTTTATCTGTTTTTTTTTTATTAAGTCGTATAAAATACACCGGCTAAATCAGCCTATGAATTTTTATCTTTTCATAAAATTTGATATATTTTATTCTTCGTGTTATATGATAACTAGTTGAATCTTTTATAGACTGGTTTGTTTCTTTTCCACTTTTCAATACAATTTTGATCTCATTTTGAATAATATCAACTTCGACTAATTCGTTAAGCAATTGAATCATACTTTTTTTAATAATAATCAATTGGCTATTTGGTACACTGATTCTATTGAAAAAATCTTCCATATCTAATGTTTTTTCTTGGCTACTAATAGCTAAGGATTTTATAATTCGAACTTTTAACCATAAATCATTTTTATTTGTTGAACAAAGAAAAGACTTCGGCAGCTGAAATGCGTATGGAAAACAAAAAAGTTCTTCGGATGCCAAAACTTCTATAACCCAATAATTACCATAAGGATTTTTGCATTCAACATAAGGGAAGAAAACATAACTTCGAAAAGCCTTACTTGAAAATACTTTTATTATAGGATCGAGCTTTTGTAACTTACAAAAATAGAATATTAATTTTTCTCGGTCAGAATGATTTGAAATTTTAATACCCGTAAAATGTACAAATTTACTTAAAAGGAATTTAAAACCATAATAATTTTGCTTTTTAATGCTATGTTTTTTACAATCCTTTAATGGATTTAATGTTAAACTTTTCACAAAAGATAAAAACTGTAATAGATGAAAAAACTTTTCTTCCTCTTCCTGCTGTTCGATTATTTGACTTTCAAGATAACTAGTAGTTAACGACCTAGAAGTAGAATTTACTAACTGACAGACCCGGCTTCTTCTTTGAAAGTCTAAAATCCAATCAGTATACTGATAATCTATACAAAGCACTTTTTCAGAATACTTAAAATACTCCATAACTAATAAATCTTCAAAAACATCCAGTTTGTTTTGAAACAAATAATCTTGGACCAACTTTGTTTTTCTATGTTTCAGTTCCAGTTCAAAACGCACCCTTTCATTTTTTTGGTAAACCCGATAATGTAATGAGTTGTTCCTACGATTAACTTTTAAGATTTTGCCATCAGGGAAATCCTGTAATCTTATGTGACGACTATTTGTATTCTTTTGAATGTGACTTCGTGAATTTACTAAAAAGTCATCGAATGATTTGCTTATGTGATAAAAATCATTCGGTTGAGAAAAGCAAAGATCGATCCGACCTAAATTTAAACTATGTTCGTAAAACTTGAAAATATCCCAATTCAATTTTTCAGTTTTAATAAGCTTATAAGAATGAGCCAACTTTTCTCTAGAGAAAATAATCTTAGTCCCATTTTTCAATTCGATCATATATACTGACAGATAGAAAAGTTATACTTTTTTTCAACTCATGAAATATAATAGTAAGTTTATTAGTTAGACATAAAAGGTATAGGAAAATGATTAAATAAATTATGTGCAATTATTTCGGGTAAGACCTTCAAGGTTAAACGAGAGCCAATTAACTAGTAAATTTTCAAATTTATTATCGTAAGTTATGTAAGAAAATTTAACCTAACAGAATACCTAATATTTCGGTTGATTTTAATATTAATTTTTTGACTCATGTTTACTTTAAAGCCTAAGACTTTTTAATATTCGATAAAATTTAGATACATCACTAAGTATTAATAATGTATTAAATTAGATAAAAATTTATTTATTAACGTTAGTGCAAAATCGATCCCATTTTGAATTAGTACCAGATCGATTTTAAACTAACTTAAATTTATGTTTTATTTGATTTTTGTATTCCAACGTTCTAGAACTAATGTAGTTGAACCATCTGAATTTTGTTTATATTGAATTGGTTGAAATCCGATTTTTTGACTTTCCCCAATAATTACTTCACCTGCATATTGCTGAGAAATTTTATCAATAAAAGTCTCAATTGGACATGATTGTTCCCAGAAACTCATATCTGCAACTAATTCATATTCCTGGCCGTTCCAAGTAAATTGAATATCATAACCATTTGATTGAGAAACAATTAAATTTGTATTATAAGATTTTAAACTTGGATCTGTAATACTTTGTTCATGTGTTATATTTAATCGATTTAATGCTTTTTCTAGATAAAATAAATTTTGAAAACGAGTTTTAATATATGTAAAATGTGACATGAATATTATAATTAGTAATAAATTTATTACTAATTATAATAGATTTTTATTTACATTAACGTATATTTATTGAATAATAATTTATAACTAGAAATTACAAATTAAAACCTATGCTTGAATTAAAAGGTCAAGGAGTAACTCCGAAATACCCATAATTAAATTTCATTGGGTTAACAAAACATAATAGTGAACTGTTAGATCGGAATAAAGAATTAAATCAGTAATTAGAGATGGTGTTTGTTGTCTCAGTTAACTGTAATCAAGAAAGAATGAGAATAAAAAGCTGGACTTCGAGAAAGATGATCGAAACGGAAACGGCTACCCAAACATGATCCAATTAATTCTGAAGTCTACAATCTACGAATCAAAGAAAATGAAAGTTCAATTTATAGAGCGATAAAAACACAAATTACAATTTGTCTCCTTACAGTGACTGGAATTCATATTAACAAACTTATTGAAAGTGGGTAAACTGGAAACTTTATTAAAATGCTATTATTCAATCTATTGATTGAATAAAGGTCCTATAAATTACAAAGCTTTTTTAACAAGGAAAGGAAAGAAACTGATAAAGGCTCGAGAAAAAGATTGTGAGTTTTTATTCTTAATGAAGGATAAGGATTCATATATTTTTAGGCTAAACAGAAAGTCATATTGAATATTTCGTCGAGAAACGATTAAGATAAATATTCATAAATTATAATATATTCTTTTACAAATCTTGTTAGCCTGATACCAAGCATTATAAATCATAGTTTTTAGATTGGTTATATTTCTCAATCCTGGAAAGACACTGAAGATATTGAGTTTGTGAGACCAACTATTTCCATAATAGCTTGAATTCAACTTGGAGTTACAGGAATCCGATAACCTATGAAAAGCCTAGTATATTTAAAATAAGGAAAAGTAATTAATGTACATTGTTTATTTAGACGATCAAAGTTTACTAGGTTACTCAGCTTTAAAAGATACTAGTTTCAATATAAAACTAGTACTGATTACTGATTCAACTGTGTTAGTCATTTTTATAACTATAGGGCTGATTTTAATACTTTTTTTGATAAAAATAAAAGTTAAAAAATTGAGATTAAAACCAATAGTAATATGATGTAAATATTTAAATTTTTATAGGAAATAATATTAACTTTGATAAAAGTCAGTATATTAATATTAAATTATTAAAAAAAGAAGAGACATGTCTATTCAATGAAAATTGTTAAAAACCTTTTGAATTGTTATCTTAGAATATAATTTTAAAAAACCAAATGTATCATAATCCAAAAGCTTTAGTAGAGTAATATTAAAGAGAAAATGCTAGTGAAAAAAGGAATCGACTATTTGTATAAAAATTTTATAAGATCTTTAAAAAAAATAATTAAGCTTTGAAAATTCTTAAAAAAAATTCTTCAACAGGGCATTATAAAAGGAACTATTTTTTGAATTGATCCAAACTCGACAAAATTTTCTGTTTTGATCCACCTAACTATATATTTTTGTGAATTTTTAATATTTGCTCCTGAAGACAACTATGGGATAATTCTAGATAAATTTTGTGATTCCATTCAAAAGATTTATTTAAGAAATAAAATAATAATCCGGAGTGATATAATTTATCAACCCTCGTTATTATTTTATTTTTTGTTTTCATTAAAGGTAAAAGTTTTATTTTACAATTTCAAGTCAAATGAAACAGAAATATTGCTAATTCAGATTAACTTCAAGTGAAATGAATCTAATCTTTCTATTAAAGTTCAAAAGATCTTTTCTTTATTAAAGCTATATTTGCTCGTTATTGAAAAAGCATTTTTTAATTTTACTGAATAATATTAGCTTTTTTCAATAAATTTATAACAGTTTGTGTTGGTTGAGCACCATAATTCAACCATTTTTTAATCTTTTCAATTTCGAAATTATACTGCTTTGAAAGTGGATCATAATATCCAACTTCTTCAATAGGTCTACCATTTCGGCGAGCAGTGTTTTCCATTATGACTAATCGATATGAAGGCGAACGTTTTCTTCCAATTCGTTTTAAACGTAGTTTTAGCATATAAATAAATTTAATATTTTTAAGTTTAAAAAGTAGATATACGAGAATTATCGACGTGAATAGTATTCAATAACAAGTAATTCATCAAGTTGTAAACCAATATCATTTCGATCACAATAATCCACAACTCTAGCTTCCAATTTTGAGTTGTCAAATTCTAAATGAGATGGAATTTCAGATTTTTGATTATTCTTAAGGTTATTCTCAATTAAGTTTTTCGAAGTTGTTTTATTTTTAAAACTAATAATATCATTTAATCGACATTGAAAACTTGGAATACTAATCACTTTCTTATTGACTGTAATATGACCATGATTTACTAGTTGACGGGCATGAGCCATACTTTTTGCAAAGCCTAATGTGAAACAAAGTGTATCTAAACGCATTTCTAATAGTTGAAGTAATATTAAACCTGTTACACCTTTGCGTCTACGAGCTTCTTTTACATAACGATATAATTGATTCTCAGTTAAACCATAATTAAATCTCAATTTTTGTTTTTCTTCTAATCTTACACCGTATTCGGTTAATTTTTTATTAGCTCCCGCCGCATGTCCTTCTTTACCAGGTCGATTAATTTTATTTGATTTTTTTGTAGTTAAACCTGGTAACACACCTAATCTTCGGCTAATTTTTAATCTAGGTCCCCTATAGCGTGACATATAAATTTATTATTAAGTTACAAATAGTTTTTTTATTATTACTCAACAAAAATCGAAAGAAGGGCGAATGATCGGACTTGAACCGACGAATGGTGGAACCACAACCCACTGCCTTAACCACTTGGCCACACCCGCCAACCTATCTTGACTTTTATTCTAACAGTTAATATAATTAAACGTCTAGTTGTTTATTTATTAAAAAATTTATGATGAACTATATTTACCAAATGAAGACATTTTGTTTAAATGGTGAAAATTATTCTATTGAAAATGATGTAACCATTTCTAAAATACTAGAATATTTTAATTATAACAAATCTCTATTCGTTTTAGAATATAATAATAGAATTTGTCAAAAAAAAGATTGGGCGAAAATTCTTATTAAGAATAATGATAAAATTGAAATTGTAACAATTGTCGGTGGTGGCTAATTCTATAATAATTATAGAATTACCACTGTTAAACAAAAATTTTAATTTCTAATTTGAACACCAAATTTATTTTTTAATAAAAATTGTAAATGAGAGACAATTTCTTCTATTTTTCGATTTTCTAAGGTTTGCTCACTGGACTGAAAAGTTAATTGCAAGCATAAGCTTTTATGATTGTTAGGAATAGAAGAACCTCTATATTCATCTAACAATTTTATTTCAGCTAAAAATTTGGTTCCATTTAAATATAATAAAGATTGAACTTCTTCAAAATTAATATCTTGATTAATAATAAAAGATAAATCTTTTACTACCCTTGGGTATAAAAAATATTCTTTATAGGATGCCAATTTATTTGTTTGAATTTGATTTTGAATTAATTTAAAATCAAATTCAAATAAATAAAGATTAAATGGTATATTTAATTTTTTCGCTAACATAGGGTTAATTTGCCCAAATATACCTAAATAATTATTATTTAACGAGTATAATTCAGCAGTACGATAGGGATGTAACATTGGATTAATTTTTTCAACTGAATAACTTTTCCAATTTGGAACAAAATTTAATTGTTTAAAAAACTGTTCTACTTTACCTTTTGCTTCAAACCAGTTTATTGGATTTGGTTTGCCTGACCATATTAATCTATTATCTACACCACCAAAAATGCCAGCTAAAACTTCTTTTTCTTCTAAATCTTTAAAATCTTCACCTAAAAATATATGGCCAAATTCAAAACCTTCAATTAATCTATTTCCTTGCCTCAAATTATCCATAATTGTCTTTAATAAACTTGGTAATAAAGTTGTTCTTAAACAAGAATAATCTTCAATTAATGGATTTATTAATTTAATTTTATTAGGAATAAATGTTATTTCATTTACTAGTGAATAATGAATTAATTCATTAAATCCTAATTTTAATAAGCAAGATACTATTTTTTTACGAATCTTGTAACTATAATCGTCATTGCCAATTCTTTTAATTTTAGGTAATCGTGTCAAAAATTTATTGAAACCATGTACTCTTCCAATTTCTTCGATTAAATCAATTTCACGAGTAATATCTTCACTTCGTATGAAAGGAATATTAACTTTCCAAACAAGATTCGATTTGTCATAATTATAATTAAATCCTAAACGATTTAAATACTGGGTAACTTGGTCAGTTGAAATAAAATTAGCTTTACTTTCTGAAGAATTTTTAACTGGACCTAGAACTTCTATAATATTATTGTAATCTAAAGAAATGGGAGCTCTTTCTTCTTGAATTGTAGATTTAAAAGTGTGGAATTTAATTACTAACTCAGGGTTTGAAATTCTTAATAAAGAAAGTAATTTATAAAATGATTCTAATAAATAGGTATTTTTTACTGATTTTTCATATCTAGCAGATCGATTCGTTCTTAAGCTTAAAGATCTAGACTTTTGTCTTATCTCTGTTGAATAAAAAGTACTCCCTTCAATTAATAAGGCTTTTGTATTATTAGTATAAGAAAATTCTTTATTAGAAATAATTCCAGCTATACTAATGGCTAACTCATTTGCTTTAACTACTGATATAGAATTATCTAACTGATAATTTGAATTATTATTGGCAAAAAATTCAACATTATTATTTTCCTGATCGATAGTTAAATTAAATTTTGATGTCTTAAGTTTTGAGCAAATTTTGTCTAAATCATAAAATTCGAATGGATAACCAGTTTCTAATAAAAGATAAGTTTGAAAATCTAATAAATTATTTGTGGGTGTGTAACCAGAACTAATTAATTTTTGTTTTAACCAGTTTGGAACACTAGTATTAGTTATATTTTCTACCGTCATGGCTAGAAATGTTGAACAGTAGTATTGATTAGAAAAACTGGCAGATTGGTTTTCTATATCTTTTTTCCAATTTGAATTCTCTACTAAATAATTGAATGAATTAATTGGTTTATTTAAGAGTGCTGCAATTTCTTTTGAAATACCTTGAATAGATAGACTATCTGAACGATTTGCGGTTGCAGAGACATCTAAAACTATTTCTTTTTCATTATTTATTTCAATTTCAAGAATTTCTTCAATTTCAAATCCACCTAATGTTAATTTTTCAACTAAATTATTTAATTTGATAGTTTGAATATCGACTAATTCATTAATCCATTTTAATGATATTTGCATTTTGAAAATATTGTAAATTTTTTACCTAGTGTGCTTTTGTAAAAACTAAACCATTTGTTTCCCCATATCTTTCCATAAATCTCATAAATCTATCCCATGCTTCTGGATTTTTCATAATATAAATAGATTCAATTGTTTCCGGTTTTCCATTTACAAATTTTGCATTAACATCACGTGTTTCTAGAGTTCCTTCTGTGTCAATTAAATACATTCCTGTAATTTCTCCTTCTTTTGTTGTACTTTTGTCAAGAATATTAGGATTTTTAAAACTAAATGTTGCTGTTCCGGTACTTCCATCTCTTGATCGAGTTAAACGAACATCTGGTAATACTTTTTCATTTAGACCTTTGATAAATTGAATTTTCGCAGTCATAATTTTACTTTTTTTAAATAAATCAATTATATATTTTCTTTTAATTATTCAAATTTTAGTGCTTAAAAACAACTATTTATTCAATAAATTTTAACTGGGGTGGCAGGATTCGAACCTGCGAATGGCGGAGTCAAAGTCCACAGCCTTACCACTTGGCGACACCCCAAAAATATTAAGTTGGAATTCCCAAACAATTAATTTGGGAATTTCATTATTGGGCAAGAAGGGATTCGAACCCCTGACACCGTAATTCGTAGTCACGTGCTCTAGTCCACTGAGCTACAAACCCAAAGTCTACTCTTAGATCCTATAATACTATAAATACGAGTTATTTGTAAAGTTTTAATAAATTTTTAATAGAATTTTCTTTTAAACTTGCTTAATAGATAATTATTTAATTAAATTACTATCTTAAATATTCTTATTTATAAATAAGAAAAAATACTTTATTCACAAAATAAAATATGGCGAAAAAAATTTTATACCAAGATAATGCAAGACGTGCTTTAGAACGTGGCATGGAAATAATGGTAGAAGCAGTTTCAGTTACGTTAGGACCGAAAGGAAGAAATGTAGTATTAGAAAAAACTTACGGATCTCCACAGATTGTTAATGATGGAGTAACTATTGCAAAAGAAATTAAATTAGAAGATCATATAGAAAATACAGGAGTTTCGTTAATTCGCCAAGCAGCTTCAAAAACAAATGATGTTGCAGGGGATGGAACTACAACAGCTACAGTTTTAGCATACGCCATGGTAAAAGAGGGATTAAAAAATGTTGCAGCAGGAGCAAATCCAATTTCAATTAAATTAGGTATGGAGAAAGCAACTCAATATTTAGTAAATCAAATAAATGAGTTTGCTCAACCTGTAGAAGAAATTCAATCAATTCAACAAGTTGCATCTATATCAGCTGGTAATGATGATCTAATTGGATCTTTAATTGCCGATGCCTTAGATAAAGTTGGAAAAGAAGGAGTTATTGCATTAGAAGAAGGAAAAGGAGTTATTACAGAGTTAGAAATTACCGAAGGAATGAAATTAGAAAAGGGTTTCATCTCACCTTATTTTATTACAAATACAGAAAAGATGGAAGTCTTATATGAGAATCCATATATTTTATTAACGGACAAAAGAATAACTTTAATTCAGCAAGATTTATTACCTATCTTAGAACAAATTACCAAAACAAAACGTCCACTTTTAATTATTGCAGAAGATGTTGAGAAAGAAGCATTAGCAACATTAATTTTAAATAAATTACGTGGAATTATTAACGTTGTGGCAATTCGAGCACCGGGTTTCGGAGAGTTAAGAAAACAAATGTTACAAGATATTTCAGTTTTAACTGGTGGAACTGTTATTACCCAAGATGCAGGGTTAAGTTTAGATAATATTCAGCTAAACTTATTAGGTCAAGCGAGACGAATTATTGTAAATAAAGATACAACAACTATTGTTTCTAGTGGCCAAACGGTAAAAGAAATTACAATTCGATGTGAACAACTTCGAAAACAAATTAATACTGTCGATACATCTTACGAAAAAGAAAAATTACAAGATCGTATTGCTAAATTATCTGGAGGGATTGCTGTTATTCGTGTTGGTGCTGTTACTGAGACTGAAATGAAAGATAAAAAATTACGCTTAGAAGATGCAATTAATGCAACAAGAGCTGCTGTTGAAGAAGGAATTGTTCCTGGAGGAGGAGCAACTTTAACTCATTTATCAGAAAATCTTATTAATTGGGCAAAAACTAATTTAAAAGAAGATGAATTAATTGGCGCAATGATTTTATCAAGAGCAATTTTATCTCCTTTACGAAGAATTGCTGAAAATACAGGTATTAATGGGGCTGTTATTATTGAAAAAGTTCAACAACAGGAATTTGAAATTGGCTATAACGCTGCAAAAAATACTTTTGAAAATATGTATAAAGAAGGGATTGTAGATCCTGCTAAGGTTACTCGTTCTGGTTTACAAAATGCCACTTCCATTGCAAGTATGATTTTAACAACTGAATGTATTATTGTAAATGATAGTAAAACAGTAAGTGAATCTTAAAATTCACTTACTGCCAGACTTTTGATATCAATTAAAGCCAATCTTGGACAAATATTCTACTAATTTTGTATATGCAAAATTATCTAAATTTTGAAATTTAAATTCTATCCAATCAACGGTTAGATTTTCGTCTTTAAAAGTTAATTTACCATACTTTAGTATATGTTTGTTTAATACTATCTATAAAAAAGAAAAAAGATGTCATGAATTCAAGATTAATTATAGCCGCCGGAGATATAAGTAGTTCTCCAATTTTATTAAAATGGTTTAGAGGTAAAACAGCGAAAGAAATATATCGTTGCGGTAAAGGTGTGCTATTTACAGGTTCTGTTGCCAAACCACTTGGGTTTGCAGCTATACAGGTTCCTAGAGAACTTACTAAAGGTGTAGTTTACACAGCAATAGGACAAATTGGTGAGGGCGTTCTAGGTTATATTTCAGGTATTGGGTTTGTAAGGTATTTATACAAAGTTTCACAGCCTGAAAAACTTAAAGCAACCGCTAGATTAATGTATAATGTTGGTTGTTTACCAATAACATTGTACTCTAAAGGCATAGGCGGGGCTTTTGACTTATTGCAACTTTCTAAATTAGAAAAAATGTGGTTTGGTGAACCTATTTATATTTTCGATGATAATCGACTTTGGGTTGAAACAAATTTTACAATAGGGGACATTTTTGCTGGACTGGAGGACTCTTAAAAATTTTAAGTAAAGTTATTATGGGTTTATTTTTGGTAATGTTGCAATCTGTGTGGACAGTCTTGGATCGTGCAAGAAGATTCAATCGTTTGGGTAAATATTCATTACACATGGAAAATGTTACTAGTGGTAATATTACAGATATTGTTGAATTACTGTCTTAATTTTAACGTTAAAAAATGATCTCTTTTTTTTTTAAGAGATCATTTTTTACTTTTAAAACCGTTGTAAAGAGACTTTTTAAATAATAATACTTATTATTTTTTTTATTTTGAAAATAGTTACATAAAAATATATTATATTAGCTTGTTCTACTCGTAAAGGTGTCAATGTATCAACTTGTTCTATTTGTTCTAATTTTTTGATTAATCTATAATGGTTTTTTATAACCCCAACCTTTTGTAATTGATTAAAGATTTTAACAATATGTTTTTTAATTGTTGATATATTAAATTGTTCAAGAAAAACTTGTACATAAAATACTTTTTGTAAAGGAAGTGTACTTATCGATTGAATAATTTTGATTTTAACCTGCAAATCATAAATATTTTTATATGTTAAAAACCTATTGGGAATGAAAATGGATAGTAATAATCGTATAGTATTTCTGATGTTGTTATTTTTACAAACCAAGAATTCGCTTGCTTTTGAATATTGAGATAAGGAAAAATCAATAAACTTTGAAAATGTGCGTGCCTCAGTAAAGTACGTTATCAATGTTCAAAATTTAGAAAGTTTACGATTGCAACTACAGAAATTAGTGCTAAGATTTCAAAAGGAGAGATGGAATGGTTAATTGGTCTTAAGTTGAAACAGACCTTCTATTTTTTGGTGAACCTCTACCGATTTATTAATTATCCATAATGAAACTATCGGTAAATTAGGCTAAATTCTTGAAGAGTTTGATTTTGTAAACAATTATTAATTTTATATATTTCCAAATTATTCATATCTGTCTACCATAACAACTCAACCGAATTATTTTTTCTTTCATTTTCACCATGGCTTCGCAAATGACACAAGTTTGGCGAAAACCTGGTTATTTTTGATCCCCTTTTAGATAAGATAGTATTTTATTTTTTCCTGCTTAACCAATACAGTACCTTTAAAATCTAATATTAGGACCATTTTCATTTTAAAAGACATCTAAATCTTTCACATATTCTTTCATTTCTTTCTCTAAGATTATTGTGGTTTTGGGATAAACTCTAAACTTCTATAATTATTTTGGATTTCGTCCGTAATTAGATAAGTGTTTTGCTTTTCCTTATTCTGATAGCTCTCATAATAAATTGGGTTTGTTTCGTATTTTGATTTCAGTGAGATTTTTATTATTAAATAGAAAATTTTGAATTGATCAAACTTTTTTACTTCTCACCTCTGGTTTAAATATGGTGATTTTTTTAAACATGATAATACTTAGAACTCGTTAGACAAACTACTCTAAATTACATCTTTCCTTACTCTGATTATAATAAATTAATGGGAACGGAGGGACTTGAACCCTCACGCCTATCACTAGGCAACGGATTTTAAGTCCGTCGTGTCTACCAATTTCACCACATTCCCTAATTTAAGAATTAAACCTTCTGCAACACTACTATAAATCTATCTATAGTTAAATGCAACATTATAGTTTTATTTCATAAGGCGGCACCCAGATTCGAACTGGGGATAGAGGATTTGCAATCCACTGCCTTACCACTTGGCCATACCGCCCTACTAAATTCCGATATAATATTATTTTTTAATAATATAATATATTATTAAAAAGTTTTGTTAAAAATTTTTACTAAATATGTTATAATGTAAACATAAGTGAATAGAATTAAAAATCTCTGAGTTTAAATTATACTCTTTATGTTTGAAAAATTTACTGAAGGAGCAATTAAAGTTATAATGCTGTCTCAGGAAGAAGCCCGCCGAATGGGTCATAACTTCGTAGGGACAGAACAACTTTTACTTGGTGTTATTGGTCAAAGACATGGTATTGGAGCAAGAGCATTAAAAAAATTAAAAGTTACTTTAAAAAAAGCTCGTAAAGAAATTGAACTATATATTGGTCGTGGTACAGGTTTTGTTGCGTCTGAAATTCCATTTACTCCCAGAGCTAAACGGGTTTTAGAGATGGCAGTTCATGAGGGAAAAGATTTGGGACAAAATTTTGTTGGAACAGAGCATATTCTATTAGCTCTTATTGCAGAATCAGATGGTGTTGCGATGCGAACGCTTGATAAATTAAATGTAGATATACCTAAATTAAGAAATTTAATTTTAACTTACATTGAAGAGACACAAGAAGAAATTTTACGTCCTTTAACACAAGCTGAGAAATTTTTATTAGAGCGTGAAAAAAAAGGTAGTCCTACTCCAACTTTAGATGAGTACGCAGAAAATATTACTAAAGAAGCAATTGATGGTAATTTAGACCCGGTTATTGGACGTGAAAAAGAAATTGATGATGTTATTGCTGTATTAGCAAGACGTACAAAAAATAACCCCGTCCTTATTGGAGAACCTGGTGTTGGAAAAACAGCAGTTGCAGAAGGATTAGCTCAACTAATTTTAACTGAGAAGGTACCAGATTTTTTAGATGGAAGTCTTATTATGTCTTTAGATCTTGGTTCTATATTAGCAGGTACGAAGTATCGAGGTGAATTTGAAGAACGGTTAAAAAGAATTGTTGAAGAAGCACAAAATGATTCAGCAGTGATAATCGTTATTGATGAAATTCATACTTTAGTAGGTGCAGGGGCGGCAGAAGGAGCTGTAGATGCTGCTAATATCTTAAAACCAGCTTTAGCTCGAGGAAAATTTAGATGTATCGGTGCCACAACGAATGACGAATATCGTAAATATATTGAACGTGATCCTGCTTTAGAACGTCGTTTCCAACCGGTTCATGTTGATGAACCTAGTGTTGGAACTACTATTGAAATTTTACGTGGCTTAAGATCAAAATTTGAACAGCATCATACACTAAGTTACCATGATAAAGCATTAGAACAAGCGGCAATTCTTTCTGATAAATATGTTGCAGATCGCTATTTACCTGATAAAGCAATTGATGTTTTAGATGAAGCTGGAGCACGAGTTCGTTTAGAAAATCGACGTTTACCGTTAGGTTTAAGAAGTTTAATGCATGAATTACAAGAAACTATTAAAGATAAAGAAGATTGTATTAAAGAACATGATTTTGAAGCTGCGAAACAATTATTAGACCATGAAATGGAAGTTCGTACGCATATTCGAATCATGAAACAATCTGCTCTAACGAGTGAAGCTCGTGGTTTTAGTCGTCGTGATGTTGATATAGTTACAGAAACAGATGTATCGGATGTAATTTCTAATTGGACAGGGATACCAGTGACAAAACTTACTGGTTCAGAGTCAGCACGCTTATTAAAAATGGAAGATACACTGCATGAAAGAATTATTGGTCAAAAACATGCTGTTATAGCTGTTTCAAAAGCTATTAGACGAGCTAGAGTAGGTTTACGAAATCCAAATCGACCAATTGCTAGTTTTATTTTTGCTGGCCCTACTGGAGTTGGAAAAACGGAACTTACAAAAGCGCTTTCTGACTATATGTTCAGTAGCGAAGAAAGCATGATTCGATTAGATATGTCAGAATATATGGAAAAACATACAGTTGCAAAATTAATTGGTTCACCACCAGGTTACGTTGGATATAATGAAGGTGGTCAATTAACAGAAGCTGTCCGTTCGAAACCGTATTCTGTAGTATTATTAGATGAGGTAGAAAAAGCTCATCCAGATGTATTTAATTTATTATTACAAATTTTAGACGATGGACGTTTAACTGATTCAAAAGGTCGTGTAATTGATTTCACAAATACTTTAATTATTATGACTACAAATTTAGGCGCAAAAATTATTGAACGTGAAAGTGGAATCAAATCTAAATCTGAGGTAGATAAAGGGTTTAAAATTACACCTGATGCAGTTGTTGGCTGGGAACCATTACCCGAACCAATTAAAGATAATAAATTGTTTGAACGAGTAACAAAACTAGTAAATGATGAATTAAAAAACTTTTTCCGACCAGAATTTTTAAATCGTATTGATGATATTATTGTTTTTAATCATTTAACAAGAATTGATATTTGGGAAATTTGTGAGTTAATGATTAAACAAGTGCAGAAGCGATTAAAAGAAAAAAATATTATTTTAATTGTTGATTTATCGGTTCAAGCCTTTTTAACTGATGAAGGATATGACCCAATTTATGGAGCACGTCCATTACGTCGAGCAATTATGAAATATTTAGAAGATACACTTGCAGAACAATGTTTATCAAAAACTTTATATCCCAATACTAAGATTTATGTAAATCGGAAAAAAGTAGCGGGTACATTAATGACGTATACCAACGAATTAGAAGTTAAAGTTGATTTTAGTGATGTTGATCCAAGTTTATTAGAAGAATCTCAAGATAATAATACAGTGATAACAAGTTCAGTTAAATCTAATGATTCTTTGCCTAACGATCAAGATCTTACTTCTATGAAGAATCAGCCAGTAGATTTAGGTAATAATAATAGGTCAAATGCTACGATTACTGGAAAATCTACTCGTTTCTTTAAGAAAAAATAAGAAATAATTTTTAAAATACATGTCATAAAAAACCTTATAATTATTTGAGTATTTTTTAATGAATTATATATTTAATTAAAAAGTATTATAAATTTCTGAAAGTTTTATGGGTTACAAGAATTGAATTTTTAAATTTAATGTGTTTAGAATTCCATTTCTCGTTTTAAATTTTAAAATCACCCGTTTACGAAGGAAATATAATACAAAATAATTTTTATATAGTAGATATGTGATGTAATGAATATAATAGTAAAAATATTCTTTTAGTATTATATTCATTACTAGCTATTATAGATCATTTAAATCAGATATAGAATCTGAGTTTGATTGAGCCTGTGATGCTACCAGATCTTTCATTTTATTTTTTAAATCTTCAACTTGTGATTTTAAAACCTCAAAACTTTCACTTTGAATTGTTTTTCGAATTGTTTCGATTAATTGTGTAATTTCTTGTATTTTATCTTCAGCTAAGCTTTCTTTAAATGTTGAAATCTCTTTTTCAGCTTCAAAACATAGTGCTTCAGCTTGGTTTTTCAAATCTATATTTTCTCGCTTTTCTTTATCAGCAGATGCATATTTTTCAGCTTCTGTTAACATCTCTTCTACTTCGTTTTCATTTAAATTTGACGCACCTTGGATCGTGACTGATTGTTCGACACCAGTTTCTTTTTCTCTTGCTTTTACTGATAAAATACCATCAACATCAATATCAAATGTTACTTCAATTTGTGGTATCCCTCTTTCTGCTGCTGGAATTCCATCTAATCTAAAATTTCCTAAACTTTTATTTCCAGCAACTAATTCACGTTCACCTTGTAGAATATGAATTTCTACATTTGTCTGATTATCTACAGCAGTAGAAAACATTTCTGATTTTTTAACTGGAATTGTTGTATTTCTTGCAATAATTTTTGTCATTACTCCACCAAGTGTTTCAACACCAAGTGATAATGGAGTAACATCCAGTAACAAAATATCTTTAATTTCACCAGCTAAAATACCTGCTTGAATTGCAGCTCCAATTGCTACTACTTCATCTGGATTAACAGATTGATTAGGTTGTTTACTTGTTAAAGATTGGACTAAATTCTGAATAGCTGGAATTCGGGTTGAGCCACCTACTAAAACAACTTCATTAATATCTATTTTATCTAGTCGTGCATCATTTAAAGCCTTTTCTACTGGTATACGACATCGATTAATTAAATCTTCACATAATTTTTCAAAAATTTCTCGAGTTAACTCTTGCTCAATATGTTTTGGTCCTGTTTGATCTGCTGTAATAAATGGTAAAGAAATTGTTGTTTTATCAACTGTTGATAATTCAATTTTAGCTTTTTCTGCAGCTTCAGTTAATCTTTGTAAAGCTTGAATATCTTTTATTAAATCAATTCCTTCTTTTTCTTTGAAATCATTCATTAACCATTTAACTAAGGCAGCATCAAAATCATCACCACCTAAGTTTGTATCGCCAGCTGTTGATAATACTTCAAAAATTCCATCTCCTACTTCTAAGATTGAAACATCAAAAGTACCACCACCTAAATCAAAAACCAAAATGGTTTCATTTTGGTTTTTATCTAACCCATAAGCTAATGAAGCTGCCGTTGGTTCATTAATAATTCGTAATACTTCGACCCCAGCAATTTTTCCTGCATCCATTGTTGCTTGTCGTTGTGAATCATTAAAATAAGCAGGAACAGTAATAACTGCTTGTTTTACATCTTGACCTAAATAATCTGTAGCATCGTTAATTAGTTTTCGTAAAACTTGTGCTGATAGTTCTTCAGGACTAAATTCTTTGCTTAAGCCTGGGCAATTAATTTTAATATTATCGTTTTGATCTTTATTTACTTTATAAGGTAATGTTTTTGCATCTGTGCTAATTTCACTTTCTTTGGAACCAATAAATCGCTTAACAGAAAAAAATGTATTTTCAGGGTTAATAACTGCTTGACGTTTAGCAATTTGACCTACTAATAATTCTTGTTTTTTTGTATACGCCACAATAGAAGGTGTTGTTCTTAAACCTTCAGCATTTACAATTACACTAGGTTGACCTCCTTCAATTGCAGCTACTACAGAGTTTGTTGTACCTAAATCAATTCCTACAACTTTTGCCATTTTAAATTTATATTTATCATAATTTATATTCTATATAGAATTATAATTTAAGATTACATCTCTTGATTCTTCTAAGGAACCGAAACAAGTTAATATATATAATAAGTATGTATATATGTCTTAATAGACAAAAAATAACGAATTCTCTTAAATTTTAAAATTATATAAGTTAAATCTAATTAACTTATATAATTTTAAAATTTAACATATCTCAAAGTTAATAATTATCAAATAGATTTGGAAGAATATCATGACTATAGGCTTATTAGGGAATAAAATTGGTATGACTCAAATTTTTGATGAGTTAGGTAATATTATTCCAGTTACAATTTTGAAAGTTGGCCCTTGTGTTGTAACACAAGTAAAGACTAAAACAAATGATGGATATGATTCTATCCAAATTGGTTATGGGAATGTGTCAACTAAAATATTAACGCAACCACAATTAGGACATTTAGAAAAATCAAATATTCAACCTTTAAAATACTTAAAAGAATTTAAAACAACGGAACAAGATGAATTTAAAATTGGACAAGTACTCAACGTTGAGTCATTTGTACCTGGTCAATTAGTAAATGTTAAAGGGAAGAATATTGGTAAAGGATTTTCTGGTCTTCAGAAACGTCATCATTTCACTCGAGGTCCAATGACTCATGGTTCTAAAAATCATAGAGCACCTGGTTCTATTGGGATGGGTACTACACCTGGACGTGTATTACCAGGCAAAAAAATGGCAGGTCAATTAGGAAATAAAATTACAACTGTTAAGAAACTTAAAATTATTCAAATTAATTCAAAAGAAAATGTGTTAATAATCAAAGGTTCAGTTCCTGGAAAACCAGGTAACTTACTAAGTATTATTCCTTCAAAATAAATAAATTTGGAATATAAAAAATTAGATTGAAATATTATAAAGTATGACTATTCAAAAATTTATAGAATATAGTCCATTGAATATAGATGGTAAACAATTAAATGAGACTCACGAATTAAAATTAAATGTTCTTGAAAATTCTGGAAATTACCTATTACATAAAGATCTTTTAAGACATTGTAATTCTCAAAGACAGGGTACTCTATCTACAAAAACAAGAAGTGAAGTCCGTGGTGGAGGTCGTAAACCATGGCGTCAAAAAGGTACTGGTCGTGCTCGAGCAGGTTCTAACCGTTCACCTTTATGGAAAGGTGGTGGTGTTATTTTTGGACCTAAACCTAGAACAATTTCTTTAAAATTAAATAAGAAGGAACGTCAGTTATCTTTACAAACTTTACTATATAACAAAAAAAACAATATTGTTGTGATAGAAAATTTAGAAAATGAAATTACGGATCCTAAAACAAAACGATTCTTAAAGATTTGTAATGATTGTAAAATCAACTTAGAACAAAAAACATTGATAATTGTTTCAAAGAAAACAATTCCATTAAAGTTATCGATTCAGAATACCAAAAATTTTGAACTAATTTCTGCTTCAAATTTAAATACATTTAGTTTACTAAAAGCAAAACAAATTATATTAACCCCATTAGCTATAAATGATATAAAGGAGATTTATTGTGATTAATTCTTCGGATTTTTCTCGCAGTAATGCACAAATTATCAAATATCCTATTATTACTGATAAAGCTACACGACTTTTAGAAAAAAATCAGTATAGTTTTATAGTAGATCGTTATTCTGATAAGATTAGAATTAAAACTGCAATTGAACACTTATTTAACGTAAAAGTTATAAAAGTTAATACATGTCGTTTACCACGCAAACAGAAACGTATTGGGAAATATATTGGCTGGAAACCACAATATAAAAAAGCAATCGTGACTCTATCTGAAGGCGATGTAATAAACTTATTCAGTGATAATTAATAGATAAACAAAAATAATTGAATTTATGACTATTCGTCTTTATAAATCGTATACACCAGGTACAAGAAATCGAGCGCTTTTGTCTTTTGATGAAATCACGAAAACTAAACCAGAAAAAAGTTTAATTAGGAAGAATCATAGAAACAAAGGACGAAATAATCGTGGTATAATCACTATTCGTCATCGCGGAGGTGGGCATAAAAAACGTTATCGATTAATCGATTTTAAACGTAATAAATATGGTATCGAAGGAGTTGTTGCTAGTATTGAATATGATCCAAATAGAAATGCTCGAATTGCACTAATTAATTATATTGATGGAGAAAAACGTTACATTTTACACCCTAAAAATTTAAATGTTGGTCAATCTATTTTTGCTGGTTCAGATAGTCCATTAAGTATTGGGAATAATTTACCATTAGAACAAATCCCTCTAGGAACATCTATTCATAATATTGAATTAATACCGAATCGAGGAGGACAAATTGTTCGAGCCGGTGGAACCTCAGCAAAAATTTTAGCTAAGGAAGGTCAATATGTTACATTACGATTACCATCGAAAGAAATTCGATTAATTCGTAAAGAATGTTTTGCAACTATTGGTGAAATTAGTAACAATGATATATTTTTAGTACAAAGTGGGAAAGCTGGAAGAACTCGATGGTTAGGAAAACGTCCAGCTGTTCGTGGTTCTGTTATGAATCCTTGTGATCATCCACATGGTGGGGGTGAAGGGAGAGCACCTATTGGTCGAACTCGTCCATTAACACCTTGGGGTAAACCAGCATTAGGAATAAAAACAAGAAAAAGAAAAAAATTAAGTGATGCTTATATTCTTCGTAAACGTTCTTAAGTAATAATTTAAAAATTTATAAAAATATTTTAAAGATGCCAAGATCATTAAAAAAAACCCCGTTTGTTGCTTACCATTTATTAAAAAAAATTAATCAAATGGATAAAACTGGCAAAAAAGACACAATTACAACTTGGTCTCGTTCATCAACAATTTTGCCAAGTATGATTGGGTTTACAATTGCTATTTATAATGGGAAACAACATGTCCCTATTTTTATCTCTGATCAGTTAGTTGGTCATAAATTAGGCGAATTTGTTTCAACAAGAAATTTTAAGTCTCATATAAAATCTGATAAAAAATCAAAACGTTAAATAAGTTAATAAAGAAAAATGAATAGAATTCTTTATGAAAATCGGTGTCGATGCAATAAAGAGTTTTCTGTAACAAAAAAACGGAATTTAAGTATACGAAGTGAAGGTAAACCACTTCAGTATCCTGAATCTATTGAAATTACTTCTAAAGTATTTTACATAAAATATGAAAAAAAACTTTCTTCTATTGCAAAACTTCTATTAAATAGTTTTCGAAATAAATATATTTATTATGCAATTGATGATATTTTAGATTTGTTTAAATCAAACCCACTTGAACGTGACCATCTTTTATCAATTCTTTATTCGCCAATTATTTCATTACAAAATAATTTTTCTATTAACTTTTTTGATATATGGATTCATGAAATATATATTAATGAGGTTTCAAAAGTTAATAAATTTTTCAAAAATGACTATTCCAATTTTGAACAATTTAATTATATAACAATTAAATTTTTATATAAAACACGAGGTCCTATTAAAAAAATAGATTCCTTGTGGTAATTTTACGTTTAGATTAATAAAAAAATTATGAATTCTAAAGTTTTAAATTCATTAAAGAGCTTATTTATATATGTAGAGTTTTAATAAATTGAAATTTTAAGCATAACTATCCTATATTAAAAATAATTATTTATGTCAAACAATCAATCAGTGAAAGCAGTAGCTAAATATATTCGTATGTCTCCCCATAAGATAAGACGAGTTTTAGATCAAATTCGAGGACGTTCCTATCAAGAAGCTTTAATGATATTAGAATTTTTACCCTATGATGCTGGTGGACCCATTTGGCAAGTTGTCCATTCAGCTGCGGCAAATGCTAAACATAATTATGGATTAAATAAAAAAAAATTGATTATTGATAAAATTTTTGCGGATGAAGGACCAAAATTGAAACGAGTTCGTGCAAGAGCACAAGGTCGTGGTTATAAAATTTTAAAACCAACCTGTCATATTACGGTTATTATGAAAGAAAATAAGTAGAAAATTAAATTAAAAAACCAAGTCTATGGGCCAAAAAACACATCCTTTAGGATTTAGGTTAGGTATTACAGAAGAACATAAATCGAAGTGGTATGCTAACTTTAATCAATATGCTAATATCCTCCAAGAAGATGATATAATTCGCACTTATATCAATAAAATATCACAAACTAATAGTATTGCAAATCTTACTATTCATCGAAACGGATTGAATGATCAAATTCAATTAAACATTGAAACAGGAAAGCCTGGAATCTTAGTGGGAGAATTTGGTTCTGGGTTAGAAAATTTATTGACGAATATTAAAAAACGATTACCTGAAGGTCGCCAAGTGACAATCAACGTTTTTGAAGTCGAGAATGTGGATTTAAATGCAACTCTTCTAGCTGATTTAGTTGTGGACCAATTAGAAAATCGAATTGCATTTAGACGAGCAATGAGAGAAGCTTTACAAAGAGCTCAAAAACAGAATGTAAATGGAATTAAAATACAAGTATCAGGACGTTTAAATGGTGCTGAGATTGCAAGAAGTGAGTGGATTCGAGAAGGACGAGTTCCTTTACAAACTTTACGTGCTAAAATTGATTATGCAACAAGAGAAGCCAATACAATTTATGGAGTTTTAGGTATTAAAATTTGGTTATTTAGAAGTGAAATTTTATCTAAGTAAAAGAAACATTTTTAGGAATTGAAAAAAATTCTATTTTTATTATATTAATTATTTTTATGCTAAGTCCAAAAAGAACGAAATATAGAAAGTATCATCGAGGCCGTATGCGTGGAATAAAAACTCGTGGAAATGAACTTTGCTTTGGAAACTTCGGTTTACAAGCTTTAGAACCAAACTGGATAACATCGCGTCAAATTGAAGCTGCACGTCGCACAATTACAAGATATACAAAAAGGGGTGCTAAGTTATGGATCCGAATCTTTCCTGATAAAACTGTGACTGCACGTGCTGCTGAATCAAGAATGGGATCTGGTAAGGGTGCTGTAGATTACTGGGTAGCTGTAGTTAAACCTGGGACTATCATTTTTGAAATTGGCTCAGTTCCAGAAATTGTTGCTCGCGGTGCTTTAAATTTAGCAGCTTACAAGTTACCATTAAAAACAAAATTCATTATTAAAGACAAATATTAAATAAAAAATGGCTATATCTCAATTTACTGATATTATTTCTCTTTCAAATACAGAAATATCAGAAGCAATTATTGAAACTGAAAACCAATTATTTAATTTACGTTTTAAACAAGCTACACGTCAAAGTTTTAAATCACACAAAATAAAAAATGCCAAACGCCGTTTAGCTCATTTAAAAACTCTTTTAACTCTAAGATTAAAAGATTTAGAGTTAAAGGAAGAAAATGATAAATTAATTACAAATTAAATATTAAATGATAAAACTTATATTATTCAATTAAGAATTAAGGAGTCTTAGATGCCAGTCAAACAAGAAATTGGTATTGTAGTTAGTAATAAAATGCAAAAAACGATTGTTGTAAAGATTGAAGATCGATATCCACATCCAATTTACTCTAAAACACTAATAAAGACTAAAAAATACTTAGCTCATGATGAACTCGAGCAATGCACAATTGGTGATGAAGTATTAGTTGAAGAGTGTCGACCATTAAGTAAAAAAAAACGTTGGAAACTAATCAAAGTTCTTTCAAAATCATCTTTAATAAGTTAAATGATATATTTATGATTTACCCTCAAACAATATTAACAGTAGCCGATAATACAGGTGCTAAAAAAATTATGTGTATTAGAGTATTAGGTGGTAATAAAAAATATGCAAAAATTGGTGATACAATTATTGCTGTAGTCAAAGAAGCGATTCCTAATATGCCTGTAAAACGTTCAGATGTAGTAAGGGCAACAATTGTACGAACTAAAAAAACAATTCGTCGACCAGATGGTATGTATATAAGATTTGATGATAATGCAGCCGTTATAGTAAATCTAGATAATAATCCACGTGGCACAAGGGTTTTTGGACCTATTGCTCGTGAAATTCGAGATAAAAATTTCTCTAAAATCGTGTCTTTAGCTCCGGAGGTTCTTTAAATGTCAAAAAGACATAAAATGTCAATTAAAGTAGGTGATACTGTAATGATTATTTCAGGATTTCATAAAAATGAAACAGGTGAAGTTTTAAGTCTTAATTGTCAAACAGGAAAAGTTGTTGTTAAAGGAATTAATTTCAAATTTAAACATGTAAAACCTAATAGTGGGAATGAAATTGGTGAAATTAAACAGTTTGAAGCACCTATCCATCATTCAAATGTAACATTAAAATTAAACGAAATGTCTTAATATGCTAAATCAACATTCATTAGAAGAGATTGCAGAAATTCATAATTTACTTGGAGATATAAAAAAAGAGTATGAACAAGGTATTAAGCCAATTTTAATAAAGAATAGCCCTAAATTATTTAGTAATCCTCATACTGTTCCAAAATTAAAAAAAATTCAAATAAACCGAGGACTTGGGTTAGCAGCTCAAAATACAAATATTTTAAAGAAAAATATTGAAGAATTCGAGAAAATTACTGGACAAAAACCTATTATTACAAAATCAAAAAAAGCAATTGCTGGTTTCAAAATTAGAGAAAATATGGACCTAGGACTAAGTGTAACATTACGTGGTCAAAAAATGTATACATTTTTAACTAAATTAATTTTTTTTACATTTACTCAAATCCGAGATTTTCGTGGTTTATCTTTACGGAATTTTGATAAAGCGGGCAATTATACTTTCGGATTGAAAGAACAATTAATATTCCCCGAAATTGACTATGATGATGTTGATCAAACACAAGGTGTAACCATCAATATTGTCTTAGAAAATTGTTCACCACAATACCGGTCTAGATCAATTGATAAAATCTTAAATGGAATGATTTTATTTAAATTTTTACGCTTTCCTTTAAATGACTGTGGATATTATGATAAATATGTATCCATTTCAGATATTAATCGTAATTGGGATAAGAAAAAGAATTTAAAGAGAAAACGTTGGTCACAAGAATAAAAAATGAAAAAATTTATTGAGTAAGGAGAAGATCGTGGTAACTGATACTATTTCAGATATGTTAACCCGAATTAGAAATGCTAATATGGTAAAACACCAAATTGTTCAAATTCCTTCAACAAAAATGTCTATCGCAATTGCGAAAATTTTAAAAGAAGAAGGGTTTATTGAAGATTTTGAAGTTTACAATGAAAATAATAAAAATTATCTATTACTTTCATTAAAGTATATAGGTAAATCTCGAACATCTGTTATTTCAAAACTTAAACGAATAAGTAAGCCAGGTTTAAGAGTTTATTCAAATTCGAAAGAATTACCAAGAGTTTTAAATGATTTAGGAATAGCGATCATTTCAACTTCACAGGGTGTTATGACTAATTTAAAGGCTAAAGAACTTGGGATCGGGGGCGAAATCTTATGTTATATTTGGTAAATCAAAGGAGTTTTTAAAATGTCACGTATCGGGAAGTTACCCATTAAAGTGCCAGAAAATGTTAATATTAACTTACATGAATCAGAACTTACTGTAAAAGGAACGTTTGGAACATTAAAGTTAAGCATTCCAGATAATATTGTTGTTGATAATAATGATAATATTTTAAGTGTTACGTTAAAAAATGAAACACGAAATATCCGAGCATTGCATGGTTTATATCGAACCTTAATTAATAATATGGTTATCGGAGTTTCAGAGCAGTTTACCATAATTCTTGAATTGAAAGGTGTCGGTTATCGAGCAACTGTTCAAGGTAAAGAGATTATTTTAAATTTAGGGTATAGTCATCCTGTTATAATTGAAATCCCAGATACTATTTCTGTGGAAGTTATTCAAAATACAACTATAAATTTAAAATCTTGTAATAAAGAACTTTTAGGTTTATTTGCAGCAAATATTCGAGCTTGGCGACGTCCAGAGCCCTATAAAGGAAAAGGGATTTTATATAAAAATGAACAAATTGTGCGTAAAGCTGGTAAATCCGCAAAGTAATTAACTTAATCTGTTTTTCTATTGTTAAAAAATTAAAAATTATAAGTATGAAATTTTCAAAACAAGTTTTAATTAAATTAAAAAATAAAAATAAAAAGTTAAAACCTAGACAATATAAAAAATTAAAACGTGAAACATTACGAAGACGTATTAAAGGAACTTTAGATCGTCCAAGATTATCAGTTTATAGGTCAAACGAACATATTTATGCACAAATAATTGATGATAATAATGCAAAAACTTTAGTTGCTTGTTCAACATTAGATCGTTCTATTAAACTAAATATTTCAACTAGTGGAAATTGCGAAGCTTCAAAACTTACAGGAGAAAAATTAGCCGAGTTAAGTTTGAAAAAAAATATTAAAAAGATTGTTTTTGATCGTGGTCCTTATTTGTATCATGGACGCATTAAAGCTTTAGCAGAAGGAGCAAGATCAGGTGGTCTTGAATTTTAAAGTAAAATTTGTAAAAAAAAATCTACAGGTTAAATACAGTTTATGAATAGTGATTTAAAAAAAATAAATAAATTAAAAAATAATTCTCGGCGTTCGAATAACTTACAAGAACCAAAATTAGTAGAACGGCTAATAAAAATTAGTCGAGTTTCTAAAGTAACAAAAGGTGGAAAAAAATTAAGTTTTAGAGCAATTGTAGTTGTTGGTGATGAAAATGGTAAAGTTGGTGTTGGAGTTGCAAAAGCTGATGATGTTGTAAATGCTTTTAAAAAAGCAAAAACTGATGGACGAAAAAATTTAATAACACTTCCAATTACAAAAGCTTTAAGTATTCCACACAATGTAATTGGTGATTTTGGTGCCTGCAAGGTTATTATGCGTCCTTCAATAGAAGGTTCAGGTGTAATTGCTGGAGGAGCCGTTCGAATTGTTTTAGAAGTAGCAGGTGTTAAAAATGTTATTGCAAAACAATTAGGTTCAAATAATTTATTAAATAATGCAAAAGCAGCAATTTGTGCCTTAGATAATTTAACAACCCAATCACAAGTAGCTAAGAAACGAGGTTTAAATTTCAAATAATTTAATAAATATTTATTTACAAATAATAACAGTGAAAATCACTAACGAAATTCGAAATATTTTATTAAAACGGGTATTAATTAGTCTGGGTATTTTGTTACTCATTCGAATGGGTACTTTTCTTCCAGTTCCAGGTATTAATCATACAGACTTAGCATTTTATCTTCAAAGACATTCGGTTACAAGAAATTTAATCAATACTTTTTCAGGGGATGATACATTTGTAATTGGTTTATTTACATTAAATATATTTCCATATATTAATGCATCAATTTTAATTCAAGTAATATTAGGATTTTCTACTAGACTTGCAAAATTACAAAAAGAAGGAGATTTTGAAAGTCGACGGTCGATTAGTCGGTTAACTCGTTTTACTACTTTAATTTTGGCAATTATACAAAGTTTGAGTCTTGCTTTTTACTTGAAACAAGTTTTATTTGATTGGAATTATTTATTAGTTTGTGAAATAGTTATTTGGTTAACCACAGGTGCTATGATAGTCTTGTGGTTAAGTGAAATAATTACAGATTATGGTTTAGGAAATGGAGCCTCACTACTTATTTATACAAATATTATTTCAAGTTTACCAAATCTTGGTAGAAAAGTATTCATTGAGAATAGTGAAAATTTGACTATTTTTTCAGGAATAGGTATTACAGTATTAGTTCTAGTAACTTTATATGCAATTATCTTTTTACAAGAAGGAACTAGGCCCATAATGTTAATTTCTTCTAAACAATTAAATCAATCATCCAAAGAAAATGAAGATTTGTTAATTGATGATAATTATTTACCATTAAGGTTTAATCAAGCTGGTGTAATGCCTATTATTTTAACGACGGCTATCTTAGTTGTCCCAAATTATATTGCTAACTCCGGATTAGTACCGAAAATTGACTTACCAGTAAATTTTGAAGGGGTAAAATTTCTTTACTGGATCGGATATTTTATTCTAATCTTAGTATTTAGTTCTTTTTATGCCACACTTGTTTTAAACCCAAAAGATATTTCAGATCAATTACAAAAAATGGCTGTAACAATTCCTGGCGTTCGTCCAGGGGTCCAAACTACATTCTATTTAAAAAGAGTGATGAAACGAATAACATTATTAGGTGGAACGATGCTTGCTATATTAGCTACTGTTCCTAACTTTGTTGAATCTATTTTAAATATTACAAGTTTGAATGGGCTAAGTACAAGTTCGTTTCTAATATTAGCAGGCGTTATATTAGATTTACTTAGAGAAGTTACAAATATTTACTATTCTAATATTTATAACAATAGTTACCAATAAAATAAAATTAATATTCAGAAATTTAAAATGAAAGTTCGTCCTTCAGTAAAAAAAATGTGTGATAAATGTCGAATTATAAAAAGACATGGTAGAGTTATGGTAATTTGTCCCAACCCGAAACATAAACAACGTCAAGGATAATATTTTAAAGGAGTTTAAAAAATGGTTAGATTAGTTGGTGTTGATTTACCAAGAAATAAAAGAGTAATATATGCACTTACATATATTCATGGAATCGGTCTTACATCGGCAAAAAAGATTATTAAAAATGCCAAGATTGATCCTGAAAAAAGAAGTCAAGATTTAACAACGGAAGAAACAATTGTATTACGAGAAACATTGGAAAATATTGATTTAAAACTTGAAGGTGATTTACGAAGATTTAATGGCTTAAATATAAAACGTTTAAATGAAATAAATTGTCATCGGGGTAAACGGCATAGAAATAGTTTACCTGTCCGAGGTCAACGAACAAGAACAAACGCTCGCTCTCGACGTGGGGCGAAAAAGACAGTTACTGGTAAAAAATAATAATTCGATCTATAACATTTTTATATGGTAAAAACAACTAAAAAATCCAATATTAAGAAAGATAAAAATAGTTTTATAAATGGGGTCGTTCATATTCAGTCAACATTTAATAATACAATTGTAACAATAACTAATTTAAGAGGTGATGCTATTTCTTGGGCTTCTGCAGGAAGTTCAGGGTTTAAAGGAGCTAGAAAGAGTACACCCTTTGCAGCTCAGACAGCCGCTGAAAAAGCTGCTTTAGATGCTTTAGATATAGGTATGAAAAATGTTGAAATTTTAGTTAAAGGCCAAGGCTCTGGCCGTGAAACAGCTATTAGAGCAATTGAAGGAGCAGGTCTTGATATTATTTCAATTCAAGATATAACATCAGTTCCACATAATGGTTGTCGACCTTCAAAACGGCGACGTGTTTAGAATTTTTATTTATAATCAATTAAATTATGAATAACATTTCGATTAAATGTCTCAAATTAGAAAAAATCTACTCAGGCAGTTGTCATGGACAATTCTTAATAAATTCTTTACGTCCAGGCCAAGGCATAACGATTGGGAATCAATTACGACGAGTACTTTTAGGAGATTTGGGTGGAATTGCTATTTCAGCAGTTCGAATTGCTGGGGTTAGTCATGAATTTTCAACAATTCCTGGTGTAAGAGAAGATATTCTTGAGATTTTATTAAATTTAAAAGGAATTGTTTTTAAAAGTAAAACACAAGATACACAATTTGGACGACTAAAAATTCAAGGCCCAAGTATCGTAACAGCTAATATGATTCAATTACCACAAAATTTAGAAATTATAAATCCTAATCACTATATTGCAACGATTTCTACTTCTAATGTTCTTGAAATTGAATTTAAATTTGAATATGGAATTGGTTATAGGTTAGCATCTCAAACTTTTTCCGATGAAACAGAAAATTATCTACAACTAGATACTATTTTTATGCCTGTTCAAAAAGTAGATTTTAAAATTGAAAATATCTATAAGACAGCCAATGATGTTACTGAACGTTTAATTATTGATATTTGGACAAATGGTAGTATTTTACCTAATGAAGCATTAGAATCAGCTGCTCAGATTATTATTGACTTATTTACATTATTAATTAACAATAAAAATACGAATGAGAATAATTCATTAGAAAAACAAACACATTCTCAAAGTATTGAACCATACATGAATATTGCAATTGAAGAATTACAACTATCTGTTCGAGCTTATAATTGTCTAAAAAAAGCTCAGATCAATACTGTAGGTGATTTGTTACAATATTCGCCTGAAAAATTACAAGAACTTAAAAATTTTGGTAAAAAATCAGCAGATGAAGTTTTTTCAACATTAAAAAATAAACTAGGTATTATTTTAAAATAAGTAATAATTTCATATATGATTTTTTAAGTAACTAGTATTTTTCATTATTTATTTTCACCAAAAATTATGAATTCATTAAATAAAACATTTTTACCAACGAAAGATTATAAAAATCGTAATTGGTATATTATTGATTGTAAAGGACAAAAAGTAGGTCGACTTGCGACAAGTATAGTTGCATTATTAAAAGGAAAAGCTAAACCACAATATCATCCTTCAGTAGATATTGGAGATTATGTAATTTTGATAAATGCTGACTCTATTATTCTGAATGAGAATAAAAAACATTATATTGTTAATAAACCAGGTCATCCTGGACATTCTTTAAAAATAAAAAATGTTCTGGATTGTTTACCACAGTTCACAATTAAAAGAACGGTAAAAGGTATGTTATCAAAAACTGAGACAAAAAGATTAATGAGACGATTAAAAATTTATAGTGATCAAAATCATTTTCATCAAGCTCAAGCTCCAATATTAATTGATGCTTCTAATTTTTCAAATACTTAACAATTTAATCCTTGAATTTTTTATTGAATTGTATTTTTGAAAATAAGAAAGATTATAAACTAATAATTATAACTATTTAAATTTATGGATTCTAAAATAGAATTAATTTTTCAAAAAAATAAGATTGGTCTAGGTAGACGTAAAAAATCAGTTGCGAGAGTTTTTCTTGTTCCTGGTAAAGGAAATCTAATTATAAATAAAAGTCCTGGCGACAAATATCTACAATATAATTCTAATTATTTAGTTAAAGTTTGGAACCCATTAACCCAATTAAACCTAGAGAAAAATTTTGACATTATAGCATTGGTTAATGGTGGTGGTCTAACAGGACAAGTTTCAGCAATTCAGTTAGGACTTGCAAGACTATTGTGTCAAATAGATAAAGAAAATCGGTTAATTTTAAAACCAACAGGTCTCTTAACACGTGATTCACGAATAAAAGAGCGTAAAAAATATGGTTTACGAAAAGCAAGAAAAGCTCCACAATATTCAAAACGTTAATCTTTTATAAAATATGCCAAAATCTGATATACATCCTAAATGGATCGAAAATGCACGGGTTCTCTGTGATGGTAAACCACTTTGTTTAATTAATTCAACTAAAAAGGAATTACAAATAGATGTTTGGTTAGCAAACCATCCATTTTATACTGATTCACAAGTCCTTGTAGATACTGAAGGTCGTGTTGAAAAATTTATGAAAAAATATCGTTTAGATACAACAGAAACAACCGATTAATAATTTAAACACAATTTATGCCAACTATACAACAATTAATTCGTTCAAGACGGATACAAATAAAAAAAAAAACAAAATGTCCAGCATTGGTTAACTGTCCACAACGGCGTGGTGTTTGTACTCGTGTTTATACCACAACTCCAAAAAAACCAAACTCAGCAATTAGAAAAGTAGCGCGAGTTCGGTTAACATCTGGGTTTGAAGTTACAGCTTATATACCGGGAATTGGTCATAATTTACAAGAGCATTCAGTTGTTCTAATCCGTGGAGGTCGAGTTAAGGATTTACCGGGTGTACGTTACCATATTGTTCGTGGTGCTTTAGATACAGGTGGTGTTAAAGATAGAACACAAGGACGCTCTAAATATGGAGTTAAAAAACCTAAATCTGATAAATAAAAAAACATGTTAAATTAAAAAGTAAATTATGTCACGTCGAAATATTTCTAAAAAACGGTTTCCTGAAGCTGATCCAATTTATAATAGTTATTTAGTGAGTTTGTTAATTGCACGAATTTTAAAATCGGGTAAAAAAACTATCGCAAAAAATATTGTCTATCAAGCATTTGATATTATCAATAAAAAAGCAAATGATAATCCATTGACAGTTTTTGAAAAAGCAATTCGGAATGCTAGTCCGATTGTAGAAGTAAAAGCTAGAAGAGTTGGTGGATCTACATATCAAGTTCCAGTAGAAGTCAGTGGTTTAAGGGCAACTAATTTATCTTTACGTTGGATTATTAGATATTCTCATCAACGAGCTGGTAGAAGTATGGCAATTAAATTGGCTAATGAAATTATTGACACAGCAAATGATATCGGTAATACTATTAAGAAAAAGGAAGAAACTCATAAAATGGCTGAAGCAAATAAGGCTTTTGCACATTTTAGATACTAAGCTCATTTTATTTAAATTCTCGCTAAAAGCTTAAATCTAGAAATCTAATTTTGTATTATCTAAAGGAATTTTCTAATGGCACGTGAAAAATTTGAACGCACAAAACCACATGTTAATATCGGAACTATTGGTCATGTTGATCATGGTAAAACAACTTTAACAGCAGCAATCACTGCTACTTTATCATTAGAAGGAACAGCAACTATTAAAGATTATGCTGATATTGATGGTGCTCCAGAAGAAAGAGCTCGTGGTATTACAATTAATACTGCACATGTTGAGTATGAAACAGCAAATCGTCATTACGCCCATGTAGATTGTCCAGGACATGCTGATTATGTGAAAAATATGATTACTGGTGCCGCACAGATGGATGGTGCAATCTTAGTAGTCTCAGCAGCAGATGGTCCAATGCCACAAACACGTGAGCACATTTTATTATCAAAACAAGTTGGTGTACCACATATTGTTGTATTCTTAAATAAAGAAGATCAAGTTGATGATGAAGAATTAATTGAATTAGTTGAATTAGAAGTTCGTGAATTACTTTCAGCTTATGATTTTCCAGGTGATGATATTCCAATTTGCCCTGGTTCTGCTTTACAAGCAATTGAAGCTATTTCTTCAAACCCAGAACTTGCTCGTGGAGATAACCCATGGGTAGATAAAATTTTTGCATTAATGGATGCTGTAGATGACTATATCCCAACCCCAGAACGGGATACAGAAAAAACATTTTTAATGGCTATTGAAGATGTTTTCTCAATTACAGGACGTGGTACTGTTGCTACTGGACGAATTGAACGTGGTGTTGTTAAAGTTGGTGAGAATGTAGAGATTGTTGGAGTTGGGGACACACAATCAACAACAATTACTGGTATTGAAATGTTCCAAAAAACTTTAGACGAAGGGTATGCTGGCGATAATGTTGGTATCTTATTACGTGGTGTTACACGTGAAGATATTGAACGTGGAATGGTATTAGCTCAACCAGGGACAATTACTCCTCATACAAATTTTGAGTCAGAAGTTTATGTTTTAACTAAAGATGAAGGTGGACGTCATACACCATTCTTTACAGGTTATAGACCACAGTTTTATGTTCGAACAACAGATGTAACCGGTGCTATTATGCAATTTACAGCAGATGATGGTTCAGTTGTTGAAATGGTAATGCCGGGGGATCGTATTAAAATGACAGCAGAATTAATTTACCCTGTAGCGATTGAAGCCGGTATGAGATTTGCTATTCGCGAAGGAGGTCGAACAATTGGTGCAGGTGTCGTTTCAAAAATTGTTAAATAAATAAAAATTTCAATGGAAGTAAAAACGAATACAAAACTTCGTGTAAGATTAGAATCGTTTGATCCAGAATTGTTAGTATCCTCATGTAAAAAACTGGTTAATAATTTACAAAATGTTGAATTAAATTCAATGGGAATTGTTCCTTTACCTACTCATAAGCGTATTTATTGTGTATTACGTTCTCCACATGTAGATAAAGATTCAAGAGAACATTTTGAAATTCGTGTTCATAAACGAATTTTAGAAATTTACTATTCAACCGAAGTACCTATTTTTGATATATTATCAAAAGTAGATCTACCATCTGGTGTTTTTTATCGAATTTGTTTATCTTAATAATTGATGAGTAGAAATAATTCTGCTCATCAATTATTCGACTGTATATAGAAATAGTTAAAAAATATCTGTGGATGTAGTATTTTTATTTAGTTATGAATGACCATAAAATTTATAACATAAATAGTATTTTTTTTCGAATAATATTTCAGAGTATTTTACCGTTTTAAAAAACTTTTTCAAATTCGAATGTAAAAAGAAAATTTATTAAAAGTTAGAACACTTTGTTAATTGATAATAATTTTGAAGAATTAGAGTATAAATTATCGGCTTATTTTTTAGGTTATTTTTCGACCGCTTGATTAGTGATTAAATTACGACCATTTCTAAAGTAATTTTTATTTGATAATCTTTTTCAAACAGTGAATGAAAGATTTAAACAATAACTACTAAATCCCCGTGAAAGGAATTTTTCAGGTCTCTCAGAAGAAATTATAAAACCACTTCATATAAATTTCGTTCATTTTTACCTATCTTACTCTAAAAATAATATATAATATTTTTCTGTTAGTTTTACGATTTGTATACCTAATCTCTTTAATTAATTCTTAAAATTTACTCACAATTAAAAATATAATATTCTAAATTAGTTTGCCTACTAATGTAAGAAGTTTTGTAAATATTTTTCGAGGACTTTTACATTACTTTTCATATGGTTTATAAAAGGTAATCTGTTTCAATTTTAAAAACTCTTAAAAAGTTTTAGATAATATTAATTAAATTTTACTAATATTATCTAATGGAGAACTAGCTCTAGCATAAAATTTTTTCTCCATATGACCCGCCAAATAACCTAATCGGCCTGCTTTAACTGCTAAATTCATAGCTCGTGCCATTCGAGCTGGATTTTTTGCTTGAGCTACTGCTGTATTCAATAAAACTCCATCCGCTCCAATCTCCATAGCAAGAGTTGCCTCACTTGGTTTACCAATCCCTGCATCAACAATAACGGGAACTTTAGCATTTTCAATAATGATTTTAATATTTGTTAAATTATTTATACCTTGACCAGAACCAATAGGCGATCCAAGAGGCATTACTGTAGCACATCCTAAATCTTCTAAATGTAATGCTAACATTGGATCAGCATTAATATATGGCAAAACTGTAAACCCTTTTTTAATTAAAAATTCAGCAGCTTTTAATGTTCCTATTGGATCAGGTAATAAATATTTAGGGTCTGAAATAACTTCTAATTTAACGAAGAAGTTATCTTCTTGTCCAAGTTGACAGGCTAATTCGTGTCCAAGAAAAGCAATTCTTATTGCTTCCTCTGCTGTTTGTGCACCTGCAGTATTTGGTAATAACCAAAGATTATTCCAGTTCAAATTTTTTAAAAAACTAGTACTATCATTTTTTAAGTCTATGGGTAAACGTCGAATAGCTACAGTTATAATTTCACACTCGCTTTCTTTAATACTGTTAATAGTATTATTTGTTGTTTTATACTTTCCCGTTCCTAACATTAGACGAGAATTAAATGATTTATTTCCAATTTTTAATTTATCCACATTTTTTTCCATCTCGATATTTTTTATTAAAACTCCCCAGGTAGGATTCGAACCTACGACAAACCGGTTAACAGCCGACTGCTCTACCACTGAGCTACTGAGGAACTAGACTACTGGAGAGATTAAAGTTAATTATATCTTACCATAATTATTCAGTAATTACAAATATTTTAATAAAATTATTTGTAATTATTAACTAATTAATATTGTTTTTTAAAGATTAAGAATCTTAATACATTCGAATCCATTTTTAGAATATTAGAAAAATTATTAATATATTTTGGCATACTAGAAAAGTTTAACTGAATATAGTTACCCTTACTTCTTTTATTAATAGAATAAGCTAAATGATGCTTACCACGAGAAATTACTGAAATATCACAAACACTAAACTTTCTTAAATTCTTTGCATAGTTAAATACCCACGTTTTTAATTCGCTGTCATTAAATTCTTCTGTTAAAAGAATCATTATTTCATATTTTTTTAGTACGGACATAATCTTTTAGTTTCATCAAAGTGTTATAAGTATAATACTTTCAACCAGAAATTAATGTCAATTCTAAATTTATTAATTTTTACTTTTAAGATAATACTAAAATTTAATTAAAGCAAAGCTATAAAATAAACTAAATTCATTATTTTTTTAGTAAAATGATATATTACAAGATAACTTATATAAAATTTTTATTGGAGAAATTTCATGGATTGGAATGAAATTCAAAATTTTTTATCAAATATAGTTTTTGGAATTTTATTAATTACAATGATTATTTATTGGGTTAATTTAACATTATTTCGTGATTCAATCTTATTAACTCAAACTGGTAAATTTAGTGCTTTAATTGCTAATTTACTATTATTCTTTATTCTTGCTTCTCGTTGGATCATAGCAGGTTATTTTCCATTAAGTAATTTATATGAATCATTATTATTCTTGACTTGGACATTATTGACTATTTATTTATACATTGAGGCTAAAACAAATAGTAAATTAATCGGATCGATTTTAATTCCTGTTGTATTACTTATAAATGGGTTTGCAAACCTAACTCTTTCACCTGATATGCAAAAATCAAGCCCATTAGTCCCAGCTTTACAATCAAATTGGTTAATGATGCATGTTAGTATGATGTTGTTAAGTTATGCTACATTAATAATGGGTTCATTATTATGTATACTATTTTTAGTACTTTGTAACAATAAAGAAGTTAATTTCACAATTCTTGAGACTTCTTCATTACCACTTTATAATATTATGTTGAATTATTATGAAACTAAATTATTATCACCTTCGACAGAAATATCTGAACTTGGTAGATTGAAATTATTACAGAGTCTGGATAATTGGAGTTATCGAATAATTGGATTAGGTTTCCCATTTTTGACAATTGGTATTATTTCAGGTGGTATATGGGCAAATGAGGCATGGGGCTCTTATTGGAGTTGGGATCCTAAAGAAACTTGGGCTTTAATTACTTGGTTAGTTTTTGCTACTTATCTACATGCTCGTATTACGAAAGGCTGGGAAGGCAAGAAAACAGCGATTCTAGGTGGTCTAGGATTCTTTGTTATTTGGATATGCTATTTAGGGGTTAATTTTTTAGGTAAGGGTCTGCATAGTTATGGCTGGTTGTCTTAAAAAGTTAAAAAATAAAGGAATTTATAAATTCCTTTATTTTTTAACTTAAATTAATACTAATAAGCTAATCCTAGACTTCGAGTTGTTTCTGCCCCTAAATATACTCGTACACTTAAAAAATCTGTTGGACAAGCAGTTTCACACCTTTTACATCCAACACAATCTTCTACTCGTGGCGAAGAAGCGATCTGACTTGCTTTACAACCATCCCATGGAACCATTTCTAATACATCTGTTGGACATGCTCTTACGCACTGTGTACATCCTATACATGTGTCGTAAATTTTAACTGTGTGAGACATAATTTATTTATAATTTTATTTATTTATTGTCTTAAGTTTTAGTTTGTCAAGAGAACTGAGACCTTATCTCATCATTTTATATTCTTAAAATTAACGTCTTAAACGTTGGAATTGCTGAATAGCTAAACGACCGATATTAAATAAAGCCCATGAAGCTGCAATCAATAATGGTCCGGCAATTACTAATAAACGAGTATCCATAACTGATAATCCTTTCTAAATATTTAAATTAAATACAGAAAATAATATTAATCTACAATTATATTATTGTACATTACTATTATATATGAAATTTTAAATATTTCCTAGAAATCTATTACTTTTACTCTATAACAGTAGCAAATATTTAACTAATTAATTCTTCAATATATTTAATTGGTAGATAAACCAACTCACTACTAGTTTTTTAATTTTACTTTTGACCTCTTATTTGGTATATAATTTTCTCCTATTAAAAATAATAGGTTGCAAGTTCAATTAAGAGGTAGAACTCCAGCAGCTCTTATTGGTTACCCAGTCGTAACCCCATTTTTAATAGTATTGATTTTAAAAAAATTCTATAAACTCACACCATTATAATAATAGTTTTTACTCAGTCTAGATTGGACCCATAAAAGGTTCATAGATAATTCCTTTGGGCGGAAAAATAAGGAGTTTTGAGTAGTGAAGACAAAAAATAAAATAATTAAGTTAGACAGATGATGAAATAAGAGTCAAATTTAGCGAATATGTTAAATATTCGTGAAGATTTTATAATTATATGATCGAGTTATTATTTTAATTTTAAACTCTTGAATTTCAGAATATTATTTTTCATTTTTAAATTTCGTAGAAACTTCTTCTATTTTATGAATATCAGCTAGTTCATCTATTAAATATTTTTATTATTCACGTTTAAAGATCGTCCTAATAAAATAGTATTATTAAAATAAAAGGGGTTTCGTGAATAAAAAACTCTTTTTAATATAGAGAGTTTGAGTTAACATTATGATAAATTTTACTGATTCGATTTAGTTGATTTTAATTTTCTAAAAACTTTGGCATTGAACTATCTTCCCAGGAGGTCTCCCTCCAAGTATTGTCGTCGATTTATAACGTTTCACAACTGAGTTCGGTATGGATCAGTGTGGGTCCGCTTAGTACACTAAAAACACCAAAGCAAAATAATTTAAGTTTGAAGCAATCTTTCATTCTTAAGAATGAAAGATTGCTTTTGAAAAATTCAAGTCCTCGGTCTATTAGGACATCTCAGCTCATATATTACTATATTTATACTTAATGCCTATCAAACGGTTAGTCTTACCGTGACCTTACTCACTTATGTGATGAGAATACTTATCTTGAGGTGGGCTTCCCACTTAGATGCTTTCAGCGGTTATCCACTCCATACATAGCTACCCAGCGTTTACCGTTGGCACGATAACTGGTACACCAGAGGTATGTCCTTCTCGGTCCTCTCGTACTAAAGAAGGCTCCTCTCAATATTCTAACGCCTACACCGGATATGGACCGAACTGTCTCACGACGTTCTGAACCCAGCTCGCGTACCGCTTTCATGGGCGAACAGCCCAACCCTTGGGACGTACTACCGCCCCAGGATGCGATGAGCCGACATCGAGGTGCCAAACCTCCCCGTCGATGTGAACTCTTGGGGGAGATCAGCCTGTTATCCCTAGAGTAACTTTTATCCGTTGAGTGACGGCCTTTCCACTCAGCACCGTCAGATCACTAAGACCGACTTTCGTCCCTGCTCGACTTGTAGGTCTCACAGTCAAGCTTCCTTATGCCTTTACACTCTAGATACGATTTCTACACGTTCAGAGGAAACCTTTGTGCGCCTCCGTTACCATTTGGGAGGCGACCGCCCCAGTCAAACTGCCCGCCTGAGACTGTTCTTTGACCAGATAATGATACAAAGTTAGAAATCTAACATTACAAGAGTGGTATCTCACTGATGACTCCAGTATTCCCGCAAGATTACTTTCAACGTCTCCCACCTATACTGCGCGAATAAAGTCCAATTTCAATCTCAAGTTACAGTAAAGCTTCATAGGGTCTTTCTGTCCAGGTGCAGGTAGTCCGCATCTTCACAGACAAGTCTATTTCACCGAGCCCCTCTCCGAGACAGTATCCAAATCATTACGCCTTTCGTGCGGGTCGGAACTTACCCGACAAGGAATTTCGCTACCTTAGGACCGTTATAGTTACGGCCGCCGTTCACCAGGGCTTCAGTTATCAGCTTCGCATGGCTAACCAACTTCTTTAACCTTCTGGCACTGGGCAGGCGTCAGCCCCCATACATCGTCTTACGACTTAGCGGAGACCTGTGTTTTTGATAAACAGTTGCTTGGATCTTGTTATTGCAACCTTAATAAATAAGGCACTCCTTCTCCCGAAGTTACGGAGTCATTTTGCCGAGTTCCTTAGAGAGAGTTATCTCGCGCCCCTTAGTATACTCTACCTACCCACCTGTGTCGGTTATGGTACAGGCATTAATTGTTTATGACATTGCGAGCTTTTCTTGGAAGTCTGACATACACTGCTTCAATGCCGTAGCATTTCGTACTCACGCCTTGACTCAAAACGTTTTCTCCGTTTCTCAACATCTTGAACGTTTAAACCGGTAAACCAATATCCGGCCAGTTTAGCCTTCTCCGTCCCTCGATATCAACAAAGAATGGTACGGGAATATTAACCCGTTGTCCATCGACTACGCTTTTCAGCCTCGCCTTAGGTCCTGACTTACCCTCCGCGGACGAGCCTTCCGGAGGAAACCTTGGGTTTTCGGGGTATAGGATTCTCACCTATATTTTCGTTACTCAAGCCGACATTCTCACTTCTGCTTCGTCCATATCCGCTTACGCTAATACTTCGACCTACAACAGAACGCTCCCCTACCGATATATAAAATATATCACACAGTTTCGGCAAATTACTTAGTCCCATAC